GGATCCAGAGAGGTGTTTTCATAGTCATCTCCGAATATTTGCCATCTCCGAATATTTTGATTTCATTTTTCTATGATATGTCTTTCTATATGAAAATTGGTTATTTACCATGTACGATGATCCCTGTTAAGCATCCATGGCTGAATGGTTAAAGCGCCCAACTCATAATTGGTAAATTTGCGGGTTCAATTCCTGCTGGATGCACGCGAACGGGAACGTTCCATAAGTCTATTGGAACTGGCTCTCTATCCATGGAATCTCATCCATCATCCATACATAACGAATTGGTATGGTATATTCATACCATAACATAAGAACAATAAGAACTCGAATTCTTATCGATACTGGAACTCAGAGCATAGGAGGGAAAGTCGATTTATGGATGGAATCAAATACGCAGTATTTACAGAAAAAAGTCTTCGTTTATTGGGAAAGAATCAATATACTTTTAATGTCGAATCGGGATTCACTAAGACAGAAATAAAGCATTGGGTCGAGCTCTTCTTTGGTGTTAAGGTAGTAGCTGTGAATAGCCATCGACTACCCGGAAAGGGTAGAAGAATGGGACCTATTCTGGGACATACAATGCATTACAGACGTATGATCATTACCCTTCAACCGGGTTATTCTATTCCACTTCTAGATAGAGAAAAGAACTAAAGGAGAATACTTAATAATACGGCGAAACATTTATACAAAACACCTATCCCGAGCACACGCAAGGGAACCGTAGACAGGCAAGTGAAATCCAATCCACGAAATAAATTGATCCATGGACGGCACCGTTGTGGTAAAGGTCGTAATGCCAGAGGAATCATTACCGCAAGGCATAGAGGGGGAGGTCATAAGCGCCTATACCGTAAAATCGATTTTCGACGGAATCAAAAAGACATATCTGGTAGAATCGTAACCATAGAATACGACCCTAATCGAAATGCATACATTTGTCTCATACACTATGGGGATGGTGAGAAGAGATATATTTTACATCCCAGAGGGGCTATAATTGGAGATACTATTGTTTCTGGTACAAAAGTTCCTATATCAATGGGAAATGCCCTACCTTTGAGTGCGGTTTGAACTATTGATTTACGTAATTGGAAGTAACCAATTAGGTTTACGACGAAACCTAGAAATCGATCACTGATCCAATTTGACTACCTCTACGGGATAGACCTCAACAGAAAACTGTTGAGTAACGGCAGCAAGTGATTGAGTTCAGTAGTTCCTCATAGAAAATTATTGACTCTAGAGATATGGTAATATGGAGAAGACAAAATTGTTTGAAGCACGCACAGAACCGGAAGCGCCCCTTGTTTCAAAGAGAGGAGGACGGGTTATTCACATTTAATTTGATGGTCAGAGGCGAATTGAAAGCTAAGCAGTGGTAATTAAGACCCCCGGGTGAAAATAGGGATGTCTCCTACGTTACCCATAATATGTGGAAGTATCGACGTAATTTCATAGAGTCATTCGATCTGAATGCTACATGAAGAACATAAGCCAGATGACGGAACGCGGAGACCTAGGATGTAGAAGATCATAACATGAGCGATTCGGCAGATTTGGATTCCTTTTCTATATATCCACTCATGTGGTACTTCATCATACCATTCATATAAGATCCATCTGTCTAGAGATCGTCATATACATCTAGAAAGCCGTATGCTTTGGAAGAAGCTTGTACAGTTTGGGAAGGGGTTTTTTGAGAAAAAATAAGAATCTACTTCAACCGATATGCCCTTAGGCACGGCCATACATAACATAGAAATCACACGTGGAAGGGGTGGGCAATTAGCTAGAGCAGCAGGTGCTGTAGCGAAACTGATTGCAAAAGAGGGTAAATTGGCCACTTTAAGATTACCATCTGGGGAGGTCCGTTTGGTATCCCAAAACTGCTTAGCAACAGTCGGACAAGTGGGTAATGTTGGGGTGAACCAAAAAAGTTTGGGTAGAGCCGGATCTAAGTGTTGGCTAGGTAAACGCCCCGTAGTAAGAGGGGTAGTTATGAACCCTGTGGACCACCCCCATGGGGGCGGTGAAGGGAAAGCCCCCATTGGTAGAAAAAAACCCACAACCCCTTGGGGTTATCCTGCGCTTGGAAGAAGAACTAGGAAAAGTAAAAAATATAGTGATAGTTTTATTCTTCGTCGCCGTAAGTAAATATGTAACTAGGAATATGGAAAATTGCATTGCAATAATGCGATGGGCGAACGACGGGAATTGAACCCGCGCATGGTGGATTCACAATCCACTGCCTTGATCCACTTGGCTACATCCGCCCCTTATCCAGCTAAAGGATTTTCTCTTTTTTCCACTTATCATTATTCTATTTATTCTGACCTCCATACCTCGATCGAGATAGTGGACATAGGATGCCACTCTTTAAAATGAAAAAAGGAGTAATCAGCTGTGACACGAAAAAAAACGAATCCTTTTGTAGCTCGTCATTTATTGACAAAAATCGAAAAGGTCAATATGAAGGAGGAGAAAGAAACAATAGTAACGTGGTCCCGGGCATCTAGCATTCTACCCGCAATGGTTGGCCATACAATCGCGATTCATAATGGAAAGGAACATATACCTATTTACATAACAAATCCTATGGTAGGTCGCAAATTGGGGGAATTCGTGCCTACTCGGCATTTCACGAGTTATGAAAGTGCAAGAAAGGATACTAAATCTCGTCGTTAACTGAATTCAGAATAGAAAGATTCAGAATAAACAAAATTTATAGGATTCAAATAAAGTAAAGGTAGGCGGGGAATAACCTTATTTATGACAAGTTTCAAATTGGTAAAGTATATCCCTAGGATAAAGAAGAAGAAGAACGGGCTACGGAAACTCGCAAGAAAAGTTCCAACTGACCGTCTACTTAAGTTCGAACGGGTTTTCAAAGCACAAAAACGTATACATATGTCTGTTTTTAAAGCACAAAGAGTTCTTGATGAGATTCGCTGGCGTTACTACGAGGAAACCGTTATGATACTGAATCTCATGCCTTATAGAGCATCTTATCCCATCTTAAAGTTGGTTTATTCGGCAGCAGCAAATGCTACTCATTATAGGAATTTCGACAAAGCTAATTTATTCATAACAAAAGCCGAAGTGAATAGGAGTACTATTATGAAAAAATTCAGACCTCGGGCTCGAGGACGTGGTTTTCCTATAAAAAAAACCATGTGTCATATAACAATTGTACTAAATATAGTAAAGAAATCTAAATAATATAGTAAAGAAATCTAAATAACTTTTAGATCAACCTAAGATTTCGATTCCCAGTAAAAAAAAAATAGAATAGAAAAATATGGGACAAAAAATAAATCCACTCGGTTTCAGACTTGGTACAACCCAAAATCACCATTCCTTTTGGTTCGCACAACCAAAAAATTATTCTGAAGGTCTACAAGAAGATAAAAAAATACGGAATTGTATCAAGAACTATATACAAAAGAATAGGAAAAAAAGCTCGAATAGAAAACTAGAATCAGACTCAAGTTCCGAAGTAATTACACATATAGAAATTCAAAAAGAAATCGATACAATTCACGTTATAATCCATATTGGATTCCCCAATTTATTAAAGAAAAAAGGAGCAATCGAAGAATTAGAGAAAGATATCCAAAAGGAAGTTAATTCTGTAAACCAGAGACTTAATATTGCTATCGAAAAAGTTAAAGAACCTTATAGACAACCTAACATTCTTGCGGAATATATAGCTTTCCAATTAAAAAATAGAGTTTCCTTCCGAAAGGCAATGAAAAAAGCCATTGAATTAACTAAAAAAGCGGATATAAAGGGAGTCAAAATCAAAATTGCGGGCCGTCTAGGAGGGAAAGAAATTGCACGTGCCGAATGCATCAAAAAGGGTAGACTTCCCCTCCAAACAATTCGCGCTAAAATTGATTATTGCTGCTATCCAATTCGAACTATCTATGGAGTATTAGGTGTAAAAATTTGGATATTCGTAGAAGAAGAATAACTAACCTTGTCGTCTCATTCTGGCCAGTGATAGAATAAAAAAGACAAGAGCATTATTTTTCCAAAAATCCCAGAAAAAAAATTATACCTCTTTCTATAAGATTTAATGAAAATTGAAAAATCTTTTAATATAATTGCTATGCTTAGTGTGTGACTCGTTAGTTTTTTCTTTAGGGTCAAAAAAATGGAAATTCAAAAAAAAAAAAAAAATTGAGCGAACCCTACTAAAAATAGAAAAAATTTTAGTAATTATAGAAAATTAACTAATAACCAACCTATTGCTTCGTATTGTCGAGATCCTAAGAAAGAAACAGTCACTATGTGAATAAATACATCTACCATAAATGAGTGGATCTATCATATAGTTGTAGCAACTGCATTTTTTTTTTTTCTAAAAAAGAAACCGGATTCTAGGTTGTGAAACAAAACTAAAGGGATGTGGATAAAAGGAGGGATGATAGATAGAAAGAAGAAGAATAAGAAAGATATAAGATTCCAATGTGTATGGTCTATGAATTCCATCATAAAAAGCAATGTGAGAAAGCATCAATATAATAAATATAATAAAAAAATAAAAATTTAAAGCAATAATAAAGAGCAGACCTGGTTAATAAAACTAAGAAAATTAACTCGAAAAGTTTGGAAGCTCCGTTGCAGGATTCAAATCTAACCATTAAAGGAGAAGCTGTGGGAACGACAAAACCTATGACTGCATAGGATTTATTTTATTGAAAAGAATCCTAATACTTCATTGGGTGGGATGGCGGAACAAACCAAAAAAATTGCTTTATTTGATAAGGTTATAAATTAACAAATAAGACAAGAAAGAGTAAATATTCGCCCGCGAAATCTTTATTGGATTAGAATACTTTACTATGATTCAATAAGGGTAAAAATATGGATATTCCTAATAAAAAAGAAAGATTACATTATCTACAAATATAGAATTTGGATATATTCTGGATCTTCTTTCTTTACTATATATTTTTGTATTTTAAGAAATGCAAAATAAAAAAACCTATTCCATTTCCATTATATATTGATGTGTATCTATCCATAATATTTTTGAATATTATGGAATTAGAGAAATTTGCACGCTTTCTCATTTCATTCGCGAGGAGCTGGATGAGAAGAAACTCTCATGTCCAGTTTTGCAGTAGAGATGGAACTAAAAAAAAAAAACCATCGACTATAACCCCAAAAGAACTAGATTTCGTAAACAACATAGAGGAAGAATGAAGGGAAAATCCTGCCGAGGCAATTGTATTTGTTTTGGTAGATATGCTCTTCAAGTACTTGAACCCGCCTGGATTACAGCGAGACAGATAGAAGCAGGACGAAGAGCAATGACACGATATGCACGTCGTGGTGGAAAACTATGGGTACGTATATTTCCCGACAAACCGGTTACACTAAGACCTACAGAAACACGTATGGGCTCGGGAAAGGGATCCCCCGAATATTGGGTAGCTGTTGTTAAACCAGGTCGAATACTTTATGAAATGAGCGGAGTATCTGAAACTATAGCTAGAGCAGCTATCTCAATAGCTGCCAGTAAAATGCCCATACGAAGCCAATTTCTTAGATTAGAGATATAGACCGCCAAAAAAAAAGGAGTATTGAAGATAAAAAACCCCGGGTTTTCCTTCTGGAGAGACAATATATCTTTCATTCCTTTGCAGTGAAATAACAAATGGAAATCAAAATAATATGATTCAACCTCAGACCCTTTTAAATGTAGCGGATAACAGTGGAGCTCGAAAATTGATGTGTATTCGAGTCATAGGAGCTGCTGGTAATCAGCGATATGCTCGTATTGGTGATGTTATTGTTGCTGTAATCAAAGACGCAGTGCCCCAAATGCCTCTCGAAAGATCCGAAGTAATTCGAGCTGTAATTGTACGTACATGTAAAGAATTCAAATGTAAAGACGGTATAATAATACGCTATGATGACAATGCAGCAGTTATCATTGATCAAAAAGGAAATCCAAAAGGAACTCGAGTTTTTGGTGCAATTGCCGAGGAATTGAGAGAATTGAATTTTACTAAAATAGTTTCATTAGCTCCTGAAGTATTATAAATACTAGTAGATGAGATATAGATCAAAGAAAAAATTAGTAGATTGTGTTTTACGTATATGCTTTAAAATCCAAAATAAAAAGAAAAAGGAAAACATGTAGATTATCTAAAAATTAGGAGGAACCTAGAATTAGAGTCTTATGGGCAAGGACACTATTGCTGATTTACTAACCTCTATAAGAAACGCAGACATGAGTAAAAAAGGAACTGTTCGAGTAGTATCCACAAATATTATCGAAAACATTGTTAAAATACTTCTACGAGAAGGTTTTATTGAAAGTGTTCGGAAACATCAAGAAAGTAACAGATATTTCTTGGTTTCAACTTTGCGACATCAAAAGAGAAGGACTCGAAAGGGAATATATAGAACTAGAACCTTTTTAAAGCGTATCAGCCGACCTGGCTTACGAATTTATGCTAACTATCAAGGAATTCCTAAGGTTTTGGGCGGAATGGGAATTGCTATTCTTTCTACTTCTCAAGGTATAATGACAGATCGAGAAGCTCGACTAAAGAGAATTGGGGGAGAAGTCTTATGTTATATATGGTAACGGCCCCGCCTATAGTACCCGAATTCTATCTCGAACTTCCTATTTTGAAAATGCAAATAGAAAAATAGGAGAAAAAAATATGACAGAAAAAAAAAATAGGAGAGAAAAAAAAAACCCGAGAGAAGCAAAAGTTACTTTCGAAGGTTTAGTTACGGAAGCCCTACCCAATGGAATGTTCCGAGTTCGCTTAGAGAATGACACCATCATCCTGGGCTATATTTCAGGAAAAATCCGGTCCAGTTCTATACGAATATTGATGGGGGATAGGGTCAAAATTGAAGTAAGTCGTTATGATTCAAGCAAGGGGCGTATAATTTATAGACTTCCCCATAAGGATTCGAAGCGTACCGAAGACTCGAAGGATACTGAAGATTTGAAGGATACCAAAGATTCAAAGGATTAGGTTTTTCTAGGATAATAAATTCCAAATTTCCAAATTTAAGTGAAGAGGCTTATTTTTTCCCAAAGAAAAGAGTAGATTCATAGTTTAAGAAAGGAATACCTAAATATGAAAATAAGAGCTTCCGTTCGTAAAATTTGTACAAAATGTCGATTGATTCGTAGGCGTGGGCGAATTAGAGTCATTTGTTCCAATCCGAAGCATAAACAAAGACAGGGGTAATCTTTCAAAAAGGAGCTTTCCTTTCTAAAAAGTAAAAAAAAGTACCCACATAAATGTAAAAATTCCGAATCAAAAAATGAAAGTAAAGGATATATTTAACCCTGAAACGGATATCTTTGTATCTTTTTTTCTTTTTGTTATTTCGAACTCATATTTATGAGATAATAAAATATGACAAAAGCTATACCAAAAATAGGTTCACGTAAGAAAGTGCGTATTGGTTTGCGTAGGAATGCCCGTTTTAGTTTACGGAAGAGTGCACGTAGAATAACAAAAGGGGTTATTCATGTTCAAGCCAGTTTCAACAATACCATTATAACTGTTACAGACCCACAAGGTCGGGTGGTTTTCTGGTCCTCCGCGGGTACTTGTGGATTCAAAAGCTCAAGAAAAGCATCACCCTATGCCGGTCAAAGAACAGCAGTAGATGCTATTCGTACAGTGGGTTTGCAACGAGCAGAAGTTATGGTAAAAGGGGCTGGTAGCGGAAGAGATGCCGCATTACGAGCCATTGCTAAAAGTGGTGTACGGTTAAGTTGTATACGCGATGTAACACCTATGCCGCATAATGGATGTCGACCTCCTAAAAAAAGACGTCTGTAAAAGAATTAAACCGCTTTCAAGAGAAATAAACGATTCAATGATCAAATAAATACTAATCTATTATGGTTCGAGAGGAGGTAACAGGATCCACCCAAACACTACAGTGGAAGTGTGTTGAATCAAGAGTAGATAGTAAGCGTCTTTATTATGGTCGTTTCATTCTGTCCCCACTTAGAAAAGGTCAAGCGGATACTGTCGGTATTGCCTTGCGAAGAGCTTTACTTGGAGAAATAGAAGGAACATGTATCACACGCGCAAAATTTGGGAACGTGCCACACGAATATTCTACAATAGTAGGTATTGAAGAATCCATACAAGAAATTTTACTAAATTTGAAAGAAATTGTATTGAGAAGTAATCTCTATGGAGTTAGAGACGCATTAATTTGCGTCAAAGGTCCTAGATACATAACCGCTCAAGATATAATCTTACCACCTTCCGTAGAAATCGTTGATACGACACAACCTATAGCTAACTTGAGAGACCCCATTGATTTCTGTATTGAGTTACAGATCAAAAGAGATCGCGGATATCATACGGAACTCAGAAAGAACTCTCAAGATGGAAGTTATCCTATAGATGCTGTATCCATGCCTGTTCGAAATGTGAATTATAGTATTTTTTCTTGTGGGAATGGAAATGAAAAACACGAGATACTTTTTCTCGAAATATGGACGAATGGGAGTTTAACCCCTAAAGAAGCGCTTTATGAAGCTTCTCGTAATTTGATTGATTTATTTCTTCCTTTTCTACACGCAGAGGAAGAAGGGGCTAGTTTCGAAGAAAATAAAACCAGGTTTACTCCACCTCTTTTAACCTTTCAAAAAGGATTCACTAATCTAAAGAAAAACAAAAAAGGAATTCCATTAAATTGTATTTTTATTGATCAATTAGAATTGCCTTCTAGAACGTATAATTGTCTCAAAAGGGCCAATATACATACACTATTGGACCTTTTGAGTAAGACTGAAGAAGATCTTATGAGAATTGACAGCTTTCGTATGGAAGATGGAAAACTTATATGGGCCACTCTAGAGAAGCATCTCCCAATTGATTTACCTAGGAACAAGTTCTCGCTTTAAATCCATTACAATTTTTTCCTCTTTTTCTTTTTCGAATTAGAATAAAAAGAAAAAAATTTTACATCTTTGGCACAATCTATATTTTAATTTTAGCGAAATGGATCATAATAAAATAGATTTTAGGTATCTAGGGAAGATTGACTTGGAAGTAACTATTTCCTAGATACCCATGCAGGGACTTCACGGTTGAATGAATCAACCTGAAAAAAAATCTCTAAAAAAGACCTAAAGTTAAGGATTTATCAATGGGTAATGTTGCTCCAATACCTAACCAAAGAGCTACTACAGTACCGATTAAAAAAACGGTCGTAGCTACTGGGCGACGAAATGGATTTTGGAATTTATTGACATTCTCGAGAAAGGGTACTGTTAATAAGCCTGTTGGCACAGAAACCATTAAGAGAACGCCCAATAACTTATTAGGTACTGTACGAAGTATTTGAAATACGGGAAAGAAGTACCACTCGGGTAATATTTCCAGAGGAGTTGCAAACGGATCCGCCGGTTCACCAATCATTGACGGCTCGAGAACCGCTAAACCTACATTACATGCAATAGTACCTAGAATTACTACTGGAAAAATGTATAAAAGATCGTTGGGCCATGCGGGTTCCCCGTAATAATTATGTCCCATCCCTTTAGCTAATTTTGCTCTTAATACAGGATCATTTAAATCAGGTTTCTTTGTTATTGGGATAGGTGAATTCTTTAGGATCCATCCCCCAAAGGAACCGGACATGAGAATTTTTCATCATCCGGCTCGAGCAAGAATGAAAGAAATAAGACCGTGGAGGATCCACAATAGAATAGGTTATATAATGACTCAATGAATCAAGGTAAGAAAAGCTTTATCAGATTATCTTTTCCGAAGTTCCGCCTATAACTACTCATTGAAAAAAAATCCTATGCTTATGCGTAAATGCTCAATATCCAAGTGGGCTTACAAATTTGATCATGATCAATTGCTTTGTGGATTGTCTCTTGATTAGTTGGTGTTTATCCCCTCAATATCGCAAGTTTCTTACGTCCAAACAAAGTATTTACTTGTTACTAATAATAAATTAAAAAGTTTAGCCTACTTTCTTCCTTAGATCCCTTCTTTTACTCCGATAATATTGCGGATCGAAATCGATGCAAAGAAAATGAATGCATTTCCATACTATAATAAAAATAAAAAGTAAGTGTAATAAATAGAGAATTGGATCATATCACATGACTTATTCCATTTATACTCTACGGGATCTTACGGAGCCTGTTCATGGATGACATGGTTGGGGTATGATCATAGAAAATATTCTCCTCGAATGAACCAGCCTATCCTTCCTAGATAGGGGACTTACGTATTGATTGGATGCGGAGACACCTTTGGTCGTGAATTCTAATGTGGCAGATCCAATTCTCTATCTGCATGGCCAAATCAATAATTCAAGTCACACACTCCCATAATCCGCCTTATTTTCTTTCGTAAAATTAACTTCAACTATTTGTATCAAAATACTTAAGATATTTGTATACTTCAAAGTTGAAGAGAAGTATCCAAATGACATGTCTTATTTTACAATAACCCATGTTTGTAGCAATGAAATACCACAACCTACCCGATATGATATCTGAGAATTCAAATTTTCTATGATATGCCTTCTCTATAAAGGACCAGAAATACCTTGCTTACGTATCATTGAAAAGTGCATTAACATAAATACAGCAGTAAGCAGAGGAAGTACAAAGGTATGTAAACTATAAAAACGAGTCAAAGTGGATTGCCCCACACTAGCACTTCCACGTAATAACTCCACTAAAGGGGATCCTATTACCGGAATCGCTTCAGGTACACCTGTCACAATTTTGACTGCCCAATAACCAATTTGATCCCAAGGTAAAGAATAACCAGTTACACCAAATGATGCAGTCAATACAGCCAAAACCACACCTGTGACCCAAGTTAATTCACGGGGTTTTTTAAATCCACCCGTGAGATACACACGAAATACGTGCAGGATCATCATTAGAACCATCATACTTGCTGACCATCGATGAACTGATCGGATTAACCAACCAAAGTTGGCCTCCGTCATTATATATTGAACGGAGGAAAAAGCCTCTGTAACGGTTGGTCGGTAGTAAAAAGTCATAGCAAAACCGGTAGCAACTTGTACTAAAAAACAAGTAAGTGTAATTCCCCCTAAACAATAAAATATGTTCACATGAGGAGGAACATATTTACTCGTTATATCATCCGCAATTGCCTGAATCTCAAGACGTTCCTCAAACCAATCATATACTTTATTGAGATAGGTAACTAGCCCGACTCCCCCTCCGAGAACCGTATATGAAAATTTCATCTCATACGGCTCAAGCAGAAACACACAAATTTTCAACGGATATTAGAAAAAAAAAAGGTTCAAAACTTCATAAGCCACAAGATTGTATCAATTTGCCTTGAAGATATTAAATAAGAAAAATCCAGAATTTCGTCTTTGTGATGATAATGCCAAAAAATCTCAAGTTGGCTCATCTGTCTTTCTTTCCCTTATGTTGATCATGAGAGGCCTCTTGACTTTTCTCTTCCCTATTTTTTTTTTTACTAGTAAAAAAAAATTATAGTGGTTTTCTAATAGAAATTATCTTGTTGCGATCCTATGAATCAGTTCAATTAAAACCTTAGATTCATACTAGAGCCACGATGATTGAGTCTCAAGCTAAACAAAAGGCAAGGGTTCTTCGAATAAGAACCGCTTGATGATCATTTATTGAATTGGTGTAATGACTCGACAAAATCGAGAGAAAAAAAAGTTGTCTTTTTTGGAAAACAAAATTGGAAAGAAGAAAAGTTCGTTTTTTATTAAGAACTACTTGAATTTTTTTTCAGTCTGGTTGCGAGGTCTAAATAGTGAGTATGAATCATAGTTCCATTTTTTTCTTGATCCACTCTATGTATTTCGTGTTCCAGATACTAGAATAAATAATATCCGACGAATTAGAATCATCTTGATAGAGAGAACAGGCCCTTTCCATGTATTATCAATAGGATCAATTCGAACAAGTCACACACTCATATTCCAGAGATACCAAAACAAAAAAATCCACGGTCGAACTACCAGAATGTCTAGAAATGTGGAGCTTAAAGCAGAAAGACCCTTTTTGGATGGAAAAAAACTATGACTTCATAGTTTTAATTAGTAGAAACCTAATTGACTAAAATTCCGTCCAGTAAAACAGAAGAATTATAAATTTCTAAAATGATAGATAGGAATATCGCGAATAAAGCCATTGCAACCCCCATAAAAGGAGTAGTCCCCCAACCCGGAGCTACTTTCCCATATTCCGAATTCAAGGGTTTCAATAAACTACCTGCCCCAGTTCGTTTTGGTCTAGGTCTAGAACTATCTTCAACGGTTTGTGTAGCCATAAATTCTATTTAATCATTGGTGTTGACTTTGTATACTATTCCGTTGTAGTTGTAAATACACGATCTTTATCATAGATCCATTGTAATCTTGAAATTCTATAAAAATGGAAACAGCAACTTTAGTCGCCATCTCCATATCTGGTTTACTTGTAAGCTTTACTGGGTATGCCTTATATACCGCGTTTGGGCAACCCTCTCAACAATTAAGAGATCCATTCGAAGAACATGGGGACTAATTGAAGTAAGAAGTCTCCCAGCTGGGAGACTTCTTACTTCAATTAAATTATTTCATTTTTTAGTCGGAACCTTAGGCGGTTCTCGGAAGAAGATAGCGAAAAAAATTATCCCTAAAGTCGAAACTAAAAGGAACGTATAAACCAAAGCTTCCATAGATTCGATCGTGGTTTATTTACAATTATAACTTCCACACCTATTCACTTGTCATTTGGGATCATTTCCCATATAAAAAAAAAGTCAAAGAAAAGACAGGAGATGTTTCCCATATCAAATCAAAAAAAGAGGCGAAAGATACCATAGCAATGTGGTATCAGATTGTCTGTCTCCTTGTAGTTGGATCCCCAACTTTTTGGAATGTTCCAAATTCCACTTGAGCATCCAAGTCTGGATCAATACCAGCAAAAACATCCCGGAACAAGGTTCGAGCGCCATGCCAAATGTGTCCGAAAAAGAAGAGCAAAGCAAAGGTAGCATGACCAAAAGTGAACCAACCCCTTGGACTGCTGCGAAAAACACCATCTGATTTCAAAGTAGCTCGATCTAATTCAAAAATTTCTCCTAATTGGGCGCGCCTCGCATATTTTTTTACAGTAGCAGGATCAGAATAACTTACTCCATTAAGTTCGCCACCATAGAACTCCACCGTTACACCTACTTGTTCAACGCTATATTTGGATTCTGCTCTTCTAAAAGGAACGTCCGCTCTCACAATTCCCTCTTCATCTACCAAAACAACTGGAAATGTTTCAAAAAAAGTAGGCATACGACGTACAAAAAGCTCGCGCCCTTCTTTATCTCTAAAGATGGGATGTCCTAACCATCCAACAGCTATTCCATCCCCATTGTCCATTGAGCCTGCTCTGAATAATCCCCCCTTTGCCGGATTATTACCAATATAATCATAAAAAGCTAATTTTTCGGGAATTTTAGACCAAGCTTCTGATAAACTAAGATTTTCGGCTAACCCATCGCTAACTCTTCGATATATTTCTTGCTGAAAGTATCCTTGATCCCACTGATAACGAGTAGGTCCAAATAATTCGATTGGGGTAGTTGCCGATCCATACCACATAGTTCCGGCAACTACGAAAGCTGCAAAAAAAACAGCAGCGATACTACTGGAAAGTACAGTTTCAATATTGCCCATACGTAATCCTTTGTATAGACGTTGAGGCGGACGGACACTAAGATGGAATAGGCCCGCTAATATGCCCAGTGTACCCGCAGCAATATGATGCGAAGCTATTCCTCCCGGAACGAAAGGATCAAAACCTTCTGCACCCCAGGCAGGATTTACAGCTTGTACTTTTCCTGTTAGTCCATAAGGATCGGACACCCATATCCCAGGACCATACAAACCGGTTACATGAAATGCACCAAAGCCAAAACAAGCCACCCCTGCAAGAAATAAATGAATTCCAAAGATCTTGGGCAAATCCAAAGAAGGTTTTCCCGTCCGCTCATCACAGAATATTTCTAGGTCCCAATATACCCAATGCCAGATAGCTGCCAAGAAACACAAACCAGAAAACACAATATGTGCACCTGCCACACCTTCATAACTCCAAATACCCGGATTCGTTATAGTTCCTCCTGAAATACTCCAACCACCCCACGAATTGGTTATTCCTAAACGAGTCATGAAGGGGATAACGAACATACCTTGTCTCCACATTGGATCCAGAACAGGATCAGAGGGATCAAAAACCGCTAATTCGTATAAAGCCATCGAGCCAGCCCAACCCGAAACTAAAGCTGTATGCATTATATGCACCGAAAGCAATCGACCCGGATCATTCAATACGACAGTATGAACACGATACCAAGGCAAACCCATGGAAATACCCCTTTAGCAAAGAAAAATAGACACGATGTCGTTTTATTTTATCGCATTGGAAAAGACTATCCATATCCTATTTACCTAACCCTTCTAGGGGATTCTGTATCCGAAAGCGTTAATATTTATTTCATTCCATTAAAATGAAAAATAAGAAGCCAATTCTGTTTGTAAGAAGAAAGAGAAGCAGATCTATTCTATACTCGATAAGTGCCAATATGCAATGGGTAGCTTGGGCTATTTCGAAAAACGAAGAATAGATCCCTAATCCCTCTTTGTTTATCATTCGAATCACAGATTCCTTCTGTCTTACCTTCCTTATATGTATAATTTTTCAATCTATATATCATTTCAATCCATGTATTAATAGAATCTATAGTATTCTTATAGAATAAGAAAAAAATGAAGATAATAAACTGCGGATTCTTTCTTTCTCTTCCATTCTTAAGTTTCCATATTAAAGTGTAGTTTTCTTACTTAAATCTAATAATATTAATCTAATATGCCCATCGGTGTTCCAAAAGTACCTTACCGGATTCCCGGAGATGAAGAAGCGACTTGGGTTGACTTATACAATGTTATGTATAGAGAAAGGACACTTTTTTTAGGTCAAGAGATTCGTTGCGAGATCACGAATCATATTACAGGTCTCATGGTATATCTCAGTATAGAAGATGGAATTAGTGATATTTTTTTGTTTATAAACTCCCCCGGCGGGTGGTTAATCTCAGGAATGGCAATTTTTGATACAATGCAAACGGTGACACCAGATATATATACAATATGCCTCGGAATAGCCGCGTCCATGGCCTCCTTCATTTTGCTTGGAGGAGAACCCACTAAACGTATAGCATTCCCTCACGCTAGAATTATGCTTCACCAACCGGCTAGTGCTTATTATCGGGCAAGGACACCAGAATTTTTACTAGAAGTGGAAGAATTACACAAAGTTCGCGAAATGATCACAAGGGTTTATGCACTAAGAACAGGCAAACCTTTTTGGGTTGTATCCGAAGACATGGAAAGGGATGTTTTTATGTCAGCAGACGAAGCCAAAGCTTATGGACTTGTCGATATTGTAGGGGATGAAATGATTGACGAGCACTTCGATACTGATCCAGTATGGTTTCCAGAAATGTTTAAGGATTGGTAGTGGCTGAATTTCTTGTAAATTTATTTCAAACCTAAATTCGGGTTTTATGCGATTTTATAGAAAATAGAAATACTTCATGATGATGAATCATCAGGTTAAGATCGATCTAAACCAATCCATTTTTTGTATATACATACGACATGCCAACGGTTAAACAACTTATTAGAAATGCAAGACAGCCAATACGAAATGCTAGAAAAACGCCCGCGCTTAAGGGATGTCCTCAGCGTCGAGGAACATGTGCTAGGGTGTATGTGCGACTCGTTGAGATCATGAGTTCAAATAAATAAGAAAATTTTGGAAATATCCATGATCGGTACCAATGAATAGGATAGAGCTTCTCTCTCCTAGATTTCTACGGTATATGGAATTTATGGTTTCCTTTGGTGCAAATCCAATCATCTAGATTGGAAGAAGCAATTCCTCCATTGGTAGTAAATGGTTACCGATTAAGCGGAGGAAATAGTAATAAAAAGAAAAAAAAGGCTTATGGTCTTTTATCTTAAAAGAACGGACTAAAGGGTCAGCTACTTAGCCAACTTTCATAATTAAATACCGTCACTGTATGAATAACTCTTATTTATTGTGAAAAGAGCGATTTACTCTATAATGGATAGGTAGAGCCAAAGACTGTGAACTATACAAGTTCACAATACCTTTTGATGAAAGAAAGGGCTCCGGTGTATAGAGAGGGCCTCACCGTTTAAAAGAGAACCATAGAAACGATGGAACCCACTGTTTTTTTAGTATCGTTAGAATTTGTTATTTCTATGTGAAATAACTGAAGGGGATAGAATAAAAAATCGTGGTTGGGAAGGTTATAGTAGCAAAAGCCATTGGAATTAATATTTTATATATCGGAATAATCCGTTTTGTTATTAATAGGAAAAAGAACGGTTAAAAGAAGAGAAATCATTAGTTATTCATTAAGGTTAATTTGATTCAATGACCAGAGTTCCGCGAGGATATATAGCTCGGAGACGACGAACAAAAATGCGTTCATTTGCCTCAAACTTTAGAGGGGCTCATTTAAGACTTAATCGAATGATTACTCAACAAGTAAGAAGAGCTTTTGTTTCTTCTCATCGAGATAGAGGCAGGCAAAAGAGGGATTTTCGTCGTTTGTGGATCACTCGGATAAACGCAGCAACACGGATATATAAAGTATTCGATAGTTATAGTAAATTAATACACAATCTGTACAAAAAGGAATTGATTCTTAATCGTAAAATGCTTGCGCAAGTAGCTGTATTAAATCCAAATAATCTTTACACGATTTCCAATAAAATAAAGACCATCAATTAAAGGGACAAAAAAGTAATATACAGGAATAATTAAAACCGAATTCCCGGAGAGGGAACTCCGGGAAGATACAATAAATTAAGATTAAGTGGTAGGAATCAACGAGCATGTTGCAATAAATAAAAAACTATTTCTTTTTTCCCATTTTTCTTTCTTTTCTTATAACAAACAAAAAAATCTAAACTGGATTACTTTATTTATATATGAGTCTGACCCTTTCGAATAAAACATCAACAATCGGAACTTAAGCTCCGATTGTTGTTTCTTAAATTCTGGTTGGAGTTTCTTAAATTTCGATTGGAATTGAACTTTTGTGTTAATTGAGGAATATGTCTATTTTTTCTGTGTCTAGGACCAGTAATTATTGAAATTGACTGGGCTTGAAATTGCTTCTCATTTTCATAGTTACGAAATGGTAAGAAAGATAAAATACGAGCCTGTTTTATAGCAAGAGTAATTAATCGTTGTTGTTTCAAGGTTAATCGATTTATTCGTCTGGATAATATTTTTCCTTGTTCACTAATAAATCGATTAATTAAGCTCATGTTTCTATAATCAATTCGATCCCCCGGACCAATTCGGGAACGCCTACGAAAAGTTTGTTTGGATTTACGAAAAGGTTGTTTAAATTTACGAAAAGGTTGCTTGGATTTAGGAAAAGTTTGTTTGGATTTACGAAAAGGTTGCTTAGATTTACGAAAAGGTTGTTTAGATATATACATGATTTATTCCTTATTTAAAAATTCAAAAAAAAAAATGGATTTCTTTATTTTATTAATTTTGGATCCAGAAGAAGCAGTCTTTCTTTGGTCCATATAGTATTTGATTCATATACTATATATAAAAAATAAAAACCTCTATACATATGAAATAATATCTACCTAAAGTGAATTTGTATTTTGTATTCTATCTATGTTCTATCTATTAAATAAGAAATTCTTACTCTTTCTATTCTTTAGAAAAATCAAAAAAACGATGCTCCTATTTCTTTATTTCATTATGAGTCGTATGCTTGCGGCAATAACGACAAAATTTTCTTAATTCTAATTGTCCGGGTGTATTGTGTCGATTCTTTTGAGTACTATATCTAGAAATCCCCGTCGATTCCTTATTGGTACCCTTTCGAACACAACTGATACATTCCAAAATCACTCTGATTCTAACATCTTTGCCCTTGGCCATGAACCTCCTTTCCTTTTTGGATCGACTTAACTTAATTCTTATACCTGTTCTTTTATTCTTCTATATTGGATCCGAAAAAGAAGAATAAAATCCAATAGAATAAAAAATGGAGAAATAATTAAAGAATACAATCCTTGTCGAATTAGCAAGAATTTTGCTTTGAAATCCTTTCATTTAAGTAGCAAGTCTGGCTCTTTCTATGCTCGAATTTGGGAGGCCTAACTTAGCTTGGATACCACTTTTAATTAAATTTATGTTTTCTTCAAAAATGAGATTTCCCAAATTTTTAATGACTCTGAGGTTCAACCCAATTCATCTTTTCTTTCTTTTTGCTTCGTATACTAAAAAAGGATTGAAAGAAAATTTTCGTCATGTCACGAAGAATTCTATCTCTCGTATAGAAATAACTAGAATTAAAAAAAAGGGAATGACAAAGCATCTGGGAATAAACGATTAATTTCTATCAATAAACCTGCTAAAGCCCCAAACCATAGAGTACTTAGCACGGGTGCTACAGAGAGATATGTTTTTATATCCCGCATTGAAAATCCTCCTTCCTTATTGGAATACATATATGATCAGATACTCTTGCCCAAAATCCTTTGTATTTCTTTATTTAGGCGAAATTCCTAACTAAAAAAACAAAATTAATATTCTATATATATAGAATGAACCGTATAGACGAGATTTTCCTATCCCTAAAAAAGAAAAAAAATGACCCTTTCTTCCTATACATTACTAAGGAATCTTTCTTTTATAGGTGAAATTCAACTGAATTTTAGATATATGCCCTTCCTTGATTATATGAGACCAAAAACAAGAAATGACAAGAAAGTTCTATATAGAGAGAGAAATAGAAGAAAATTACGATGTGGAAAACTAGAAAGGAATTGTGTACAATGGCATTGTACAACAATTTGGAAGAGGGATGTAGCGCAGCTTGGTAGCGCGTTTGTTTTGGGTACAAAATGTCACAGGTTCAAATCCTGTCATCCCTACCTATTACTTCTCTCTTCTTTATGGACTGTAACGGGGAGATCAATTAAAGTGTATATAACTTGAATTTGTGGATACTATACGTACGTGAGACACATTAGGAGTAGAAAAGGATTTTCTTTTTGAAAGCGCTCTTAGTTCAGTTTGGTAGAACGCGGGTCTCCAAAACCCGATGTCGTAGGTTCAAATCCTACAGAGCGTGTTCCATCTATCTTATGTCGAAACAGAGTAAAATAACTTAAAAAAAAAAAACAAAGTCGAATTACAACTTCAATTTGACCTCCTCTCTAGTCTGGAGGAGGTCAATCAAAAAATAAATATTACTCAATCAAAGATCCAACTGATCCCCACGCCTGTATTGCAAATACGCAGTCACGAATAATCCCGCTAAAGTAATAGGAATTAGGCCTAAGACGATTCCAAATAGAAAAACTTCAATCATTTCGATTTGTTCGAGGGGATAAAAAAAGAGGTACGATCTATCTCTAAATAATAGTCTAAATTATCCACGAATCTCAATGACCAAAAAAAGAATTGGTAATTAGCGTGGAAAAAGGTCCTATAATATCAGGAATCCAAAAGAAAGATTCTTATTTTCTTACTTATTAATTCAATTCAAATAAGACGTATCTTGTTCAAGCCAATAAATAGAGCTGGGGTTATAGTTAAAGCAGCCAGTAGAAAACCGAAATAACTAGTTATAGTAAGCATGAGGGGGTTAAATTCCATTTTTTTTTTACTACACTACATATGTTGGTAAAGCACTTACCTAAGTTTAAGTTATGGAAAATTCCTAACTTATCGGTTATTTTAGATAATACTAAAAAACAAGATAGAGCAAGATACAGAAGTGGAAAAGAAAATGGATTCATCAGATGGGAATGGGACATGAGTCCCTAATTCCGAATCAAGAGATTTATTGTGGAATCTGTCAGTTAAGTAAAGTAATAATATTAAGAACTAG